AAACTCCCATTAAGAGAAAAATAGAACCCCCCGCCGTGTACAAAATAAATTTTGTGGCTGAGTAGAGACGTTTCTTTCCTCCCCACATGGATAGAAGTAGATAAACTGGAATTAATTCTAATTCCCACATGATGAAAAAAAGTAAAAGGTCCCGAGAAGAAAATGATCCTATTTGACCACTGTACATTGCTAACATCAAGAAATGGAATAATCGAGAATCCCGAGTAACAGGCCAGGCCGCTAAAGTAGCTAAAGTAGTGATAAATCCTGTTAATAAAACGGGTCCTATAGACAGCCCATCTATCCCTAATTTCCAACGGAAATCAAAAAAATTGATCCATTTATAGTCCTCTACTAGTTGGATTAATGGATCGTCCAATTGGAAATGATAACAGAATGCATAGGTTGTTAGAAGAAGTTCTAACATGCATATACATATAGTATACCACTTTATTACCCTATTTCCTTTATGGGGAAGAAAGAAAATTAAGGAACCTGCAAATATTGGTAAAACTACAATTATTGTTAACCAAGGAAATTTGTTCGTGGTAAAGACAAGATACACTTGGACCAGAAAAACCTGTGCTCAAAAATAGATTATTTTTGAGCACAGGTTTTTGCGGTAAAAAAAAAAATGGCCTTAAGTAGGGGTTTCTGTAACGTATTAATAAGCTATACCCATGCTGCGGGTTGTTTCATGCCATAAATAAACGCGAACACTCAAGAAATCTGTTGGGCAGGCGGATTCACATCTCTTACAACCGACACAATCCTCTGTTCTTGGAGCAGAAGCTATTTGTTTGGCTTTACATCCGTCCCAAGGGATCATTTCTAAAACATCCGTAGGACAGGCTCGGACACATTGAGTACACCCGATACATGTATCATAAATCTTTACTGAATGCGACATTGGGTCTATCTTTTTTTGAACGCGATAAAGTTTCAATCTAGTCAATTGATAAATGAATTATATATTTAAATACTAGTACTAGATGAATCGATGAGTTCCCCGTTTTTTCTCTATTTCTGGATTCACAGTGCCAAAATACTTTGATTTCTTATCTTTGTGATAACATGATCATATCTTACATGGCAGACATGAAAAATTTAAATTAATTTACTAATTTAAATTAATTTATGAAAATGATAATGTGATAATTTATATTATAATATTACTTATTCAATAAATTTGATTGATTTATACGAGTTGATTTTCTGTTACGATAAATTGATGAAACAATAGCGAGTCCAATAGCGGCTTCAGCAGCTGCAATAGCTATAACAAAAATAGAAAAAATGGATCCTTTTAGTTGACGACTATCAAAAAAATCAGAAAATGTTACAAAATTGAGATTAACCGCATTTAATATAAGTTCAAGACACATAAGAGCCCTAACCATATTTCGACTTGTAATCAATCCATATAGACCAACAGAAAATAAATAAGCACTCAAAAAAAGTACCTGTTCGAGCATCATTAACCAACTCCTTATAAATCTCGATTCATTTCAATATGAACAACAATTTAACCAATTGGATTAACTAGAATATAACGAGTAATGCAACAAAGTAATATGTTGGGAATATATTGAACTAATAAATAATTTATATTTTATATACAAAGTCAAATAGAAAAAAGGAAAGACATGTGATAGCTCATAACAAGGTTTTTCCAGTTATAAAGAGTTGTTATTGACGAGCTACAGCAATTGCGCCGATTAACGCAACTAAAAGAATTATTGAAATAAATTCAAACGGAAGAAAAAAATCTGTTGATAAATGAATCCCAATTTGTTGACTATTACTTATCAGATCTTGCTCTACAATCTGGTTTGCTTTTGTAGTCCAAATAATCCCGTACCATGACGTATCTGGAATAGTAGTAATTAGTGAAACAAAAAGACTTGTACAGACCACGGAAGTTACTCCATCTCCCACGGTCCAAAGACGGAAATCTTTGGAATATTCTGAACCATTTATGAACATCACAGCAAAAATGATTAAAACATTTATGGCTCCTACGTAAATAAGGAGCTGCGCAGCAGCTACAAAATGGGAATTCGATAGAATATAAAATAACGATATACAAACAAAAACAAATCCCAATGAAAAGGCAGAATAAATGGGATTGGCAAGTAATACTACTCCCAAACCCCCTAATATAAGACCTAATCCCAGAAAGACTAAAAGAAAATCATGTATTAGTCCAGGTAAATCCATTATATATAAGAGATAAATAAATCAAAATCTTGCATAACTTTATTGACCCGGTCAGGAAAAAAGAAGTAACTCTACTTTTTTCTATTTTATAATAGTTCTGAATTATTTAATTTGAAAAATTCCATTTTCATGGATATGGATTGATGTAGATGTAGTTATTGGCCTAATCTCTCGAAGGAGTAATTTGAATCTATCTATTTTCAAATCATCTATTTTCTAATTATCAATATAGACTATAGAAAAGAAATCTATTTTTCATATTAATATAAATTAAAACACA